TTTCTATATATCATTAATATTCCCAGAATCAAGACACAACTTTTTCTTGAATCAACAAACAAAATAATTGATAAATACTTTTACAATAATGAAAGAAATCAAGAAATAATTTCTAAAAGAAATAAAAATACAATTCACTCCATTTCCACTATAAAAAAGTCACTTTCTAATATTAGTGATGATAATAATAATAAAAAGTCACAGATTTTTTGTGACTTATCCTCCGTGTCACAAGCATATGTATTTTACAAATTATCCCAAACCCAAGTTATTAACTTGTATAAATTAAGATCGGTTCTTCAATATCACGGAACATCTTTTTTTCTTAAGACTGCAATAAAGGATTATTTTGGAACACAGGGTATATTTCATTCCGAATTAAGTCATAAGAAACTTCAGAATTCTGGAATAAATCAATGGAAAAATTGGTTAAGAGGTCATTATCAATACGATTTATCTCAGATTAAATGGTCTAGATTAATACCACAAAAATGGCGAAATAGAGTCAATCAACATCGTACGGCTCAAACTAAGGATGTAAACAAATGGGATTCATATGAAAAAGACCAATTAATTCATTACAAAAAACAAAATGATTATGAAGTATATTCATTACCAAATCAAAAAGAAAATTTTCAAAAATACTATAGATATGATCTTTTATCATATAAATCTATTAATTATGAAAATAAGAGGAACTCCTATATTTATGGATCACCGTTCCAAGTAACGAAGAACCGAGAAATTTCTTATAATTACAATACCCATAAACACAAATTATTTGATATGCCGGAGATTACCACTATAAATAATTATCTAGGAGAAGATGATATTATGTATATGGTAAAAAATCCGGATAGAAAATATTTTGATTGGAAAATTATCAATTTTTGTCTTAGAAAAAAAGTCGATATTGAAGCATGGATCGAGATCGATAACAACAGTAATAAAAATACTAAGACCGGCACTAATAATTATCAAATAATTCAAAAAATTGATAAGAAAGGTCTTTTTTATCTGCCGATTCATCAAGATCAAGAAAGCAATCCACCCAATCAAAACAAAATCGTTTTTGATTGGATGGGAATGAATGAAGAAATACTAAATTGTCCCATATCGAATCTGGAATTTTGGTTCTTCCCAGAATTTCTCTTACTTTATAATATATATAAAATTCAACCATGGGTTATACCAAGCAAATTACTTCTTTTAAACTTGAATATAAATGAAAATTTTAGTAAAAATAAAAACATCAATGGAAAGCAACAAAGGAATCTTTTTATACCATCGAATACAAAACAATCTTTTGAATTAAAGAATCGAAATCAAGCAGAAAAAGAAAAAGAACCCGCAGGCCAAGGAGATCTTGGATCAGATGTACAAAACCAAGAATATATCGGATCCCTTTTCTTAAACCAACAAAAAGATATTGAAGAAGATTATCCGGGATCAGATATGAAAAAACGTAAAAATAAAAAACAATACAAGAATAACACGGAAGCAGAACTCCATTTCTTCCTGAACAAGTATTTGCTTTTTCAATTGAGATGGAATGATACTTTGAATCAAAGAATGATCAATAATGTCAAAGTATATTGTCTCCTGCTTAGACTGAGAAATCCAAAGGAAATTGCTATATCCTCTATTCAAAGGAGAGAAATGGGTCTGGACATAATGCTGATTCAAAAGAATTTAACTCTTACAGAATTGATGAAAACGGGAATATTGATTATTGAACCCGTTCGTCTGTTTGTAAAAAACGATGGACAATTTATTATGTATCAAACCCTCGGTATTTCATTGGTTCATAAGAGTAAGCACAAACCTAATCAAAGAAACCGAGAAAAAGAATATCTTGATCAGAAGACTTTTGATGAATCCATTCCAAAAAATAAAAAGATAACTGGAACTAGAGACAAAAATCATTATGATTTGCTTGTTCCTGAAAATATTTTATCATCTAGACGTCGTAGAGAATTGAGAATTCTAAGTTGTTTCACTTCAAAGAAGAGAAATGGTATGGATAGAAATCCCGTATTTTGTAACGGGAACAACGTAAAAGACTGGGGTCCATTTTTGGATGAAAATCCACATCTTGATAGCGAAAAAAATAAATTAATAAAATTAAAGTTTTTCCTTTGGCCCAATTATCGATTAGAAGATTTAGCTTGTATGAATCGTTATTGGTTTGATACCAATAATGGAAGTCGTTTCAGTATGTTAAGGATACATATGTATCCACGATTGAAAATTGGTTGATGGTACATTTTTCCTCTATATCCTTGTACCAACCATATCTGGTATATAAAAGCAAACAAAACAAATGCGCACATGCCTTGTCTTACACCCTGTTCTAATATACGATACTAATTCAATGACGTATCAATTCGATCGAGAACTGAATCAACAGAATCTTCTTAATTTTAGGCTTAAATTATTCTCTTTCGTGAGTGCAGAAATGTATTATCCTTTTGTATTCCTATTCCTATCCGGCTCAAATTTTAAATAGAATTGATTATTAATTCATTTTATTTGATAAAATTGGAATCCATAAAGAAATTCAGATTGTTGTGTAGACCGGATTAAAATTAAAATGACTAGCATTATTATTATTACTGATCGTTAAAATTCATATATGTAAAATAAGGGGGTTCATTTATGGTAAAAAATCCATTCATCTCGGCTATTTCCCAAGAAAAAGAAGAAAAGAGGGGGTCTGTTGAATTTCAAGTATTCATGTTCACCAATAGGATACAGAGACTTACTTCCCATTTGGAATTGCACAAAAAAGACTATTCATCTCAGAGAGGTCTGCGGAAAATTCTGGGAAAACGTCAACGACTGTTGGCTTATTTGTCAAAAAAAAATAGAGTACGCTATAAAGAATTAATTAGTCAGTTGGGTATTCGGGAGATAAAAACTCGTTAATTTGACGATTCATTTTGAATTATTCGCTTAATTTTTGATGAACTTCTTTTCGCTTTCAGCAATTCATGGAAGAATGGATCGGGGAAAAACTTATGACTGCACCAGCTACAAGAAAAGACCTCATGATAGTCAATATGGGTCCTCAACACCCATCAATGCATGGTGTTCTTCGACTCATCGTTACTCTAGATGGTGAAGATGTTATTGACTGTGAACCAATCTTGGGTTATTTACACAGAGGGATGGAAAAGATTGCGGAAAACCGAACAATTATACAATATTTGCCTTATGTAACACGTTGGGATTATTTAGCTACTATGTTCACAGAAGCAATAACCGTAAATGCACCAGAGCAGTTAGGAAATATTCAAGTACCTAAAAGGGCTAGCTATATCAGAGTAATTATGTTGGAGTTAAGTCGTATAGCTTCTCATTTGTTATGGCTTGGTCCTTTTATGGCTGATATTGGTGCGCAGACCCCCTTCTTCTATATTTTTCGAGAAAGAGAATTAATATATGACCTATTCGAAGCTGCTACCGGTATGCGAATGATGCATAATTATTTTCGTATCGGAGGAGTAGCCGCTGATCTACCTCATGGTTGGATAGATAAATGTTTGGATTTTTGCGATTATTTTTTAACAGGGATTGCTGAATATCAAAAGCTTATTACAAGGAATCCTATTTTTTTAGAACGAGTTGAAGGGGTGGGCATTATTGGCGGAGAAGAAGCAATAAATTGGGGTTTATCAGGACCAATGCTACGAGCTTCCGGAATACAATGGGATCTTCGTAAAGTTGATCATTATGAGTGTTACGATGAGTTTGACTGGGAAGTCCAATGGCAAAAAGAGGGGGATTCATTAGCCCGTTATTTAGTACGAATCGGTGAAATGAAAGAATCCATAAAAATTATTCAACAGGCTCTAGAAGGAATTCCGGGAGGGCCCTATGAGAATTTAGAAATCCGACGCTTTGATAAAGTAAGGAATCCCGAATGGAATGATTTTGAATATAGATTTATTAGTAAAAAACCTTCTCCAACTTTTGAATTGTCGAAACAAGAACTTTATGTAAGAGTCGAAGCCCCAAAAGGGGAATTGGGAATTTTTCTCATAGGAGATCAGAGTGTTTTTCCTTGGAGATGGAAAATTCGCCCACCGGGTTTTATCAATTTGCAAATTCTTCCTCAGTTAGTTAAAAAAATGAAATTGGCTGATATTATGACGATCCTAGGTAGCATAGATATCATTATGGGAGAAGTTGATCGTTGAAATGATAATTGATACAACAGAAGTACAAGCTATCACTTCTTTTTCCAGATTGGAATCGTTAAAAGAGGTCTATGAGATCATATGGATGCTTGTCCCTATTTTGACTCTTGTATTAGGAATCACAATAGGTGTACTAGTAATTGTTTGGTTAGAAAGAGAAATATCCGCAGGAATACAACAACGTATTGGACCTGAATACGCCGGCCCTTTGGGAATTCTTCAAGCGCTAGCAGATGGGACAAAATTACTTTTCAAAGAGAATCTTCTTCCATCTAGAGGGGATACTCGTTTATTCAGTATCGGACCTTCCATAGCAGTTATATCAATTTTACTAAGTTATTTAGTAATTCCTTTTGGCTATCGCCTTGTTCTAGCCGATCTCAGTATCGGTGTTTTTTTATGGATCGCCATTTCAAGTATTGCTCCTGTTGGACTTCTTATGTCAGGATACGGATCAAATAATAAATATTCCTTTTTAGGTGGTCTACGAGCTGCTGCCCAATCAATTAGTTATGAAATACCATTAACTCTATGTGTGTTATCAATATCTCTACGTGTGATTCGTTGAGACAAAAACTTTCCCTATTTCCTTTCGTTATAGGAAAGAAATTAAATGAGTTGAATACATATTTTCATTTTTTTATTCATCATTCGGGTTGATGAACTAAACCAGATAGTTATATGAGTGAGAAAAAACGGCTTATAAATTCGCAGTAAAAAGATTGAGTCTCATTTCCTATGTACAAGCGTTAAGTAAAAGTAAACATAAACAGTAGAGGCTGTTTACCCCAAGATTGG